TTGTTCGAAAAGGCCTAGAATCCTGATTTGATTCTTGTGTTATAATATAAGAAACAAAAATGGGGGAGAAGAAGAAATATTTTTTTTTATTGAAACATGTTCGTTCATTTCTACTACTTATCTTAATTTATTTTTATTCTATATCTTCCCGGAGTTCATTCTCCGGGGAATTCCCTTTCAATCATTCCTGTATATTACTTTTGAATCTCCTTTATTTGATAATTTTATTGGAAATCATGTAAAGACAATTCTTATTTGATATAGCTATTTGCGCAAGTATTTTACGATTAAGAAGCAATTGCTTCTTGTACAGATTGTGTATTAATATACTATAACTATAGAATACCTTATTCTCACGAGTTACTGCGTTTATCCGAGTGATCCACAAACGACGAAAATCCCTCTTTTGTCTGCCTCTATCTCGATGAGAGGAAACCAAAGCTCTCATTTTCTGTTGAGTAATCGTTCGAGTAAGTCTTGAATGAGCCCCTCTAAAGGTTGATGCAAATAAACGAATTTTTGTTCGACGTCTCCGAGCTGTATATCCTCGTTTAACTCTGGTCATTGAATCAGATTAAAGCTTAATGAATAACTAATTGATTTCTCTTCTTTCAGTCATCCTTTTCCCCTTCCCCGGTCGATTAATAACAAAACGGATTATTCCGATATATAAAATATCAATTCCAATGGCTTTTGCTACTATGACCTTCCCAACCACGATTTTGTATTCTATTCCTTCCAGTTATTTCACTGGAAATAAGAAATTAGAACGATACTAAATAAAAAAAAAATAGTGGGTTCCATCGTTTCTATGGTTACCTCTTAAACGGTGAGGTCCTCTCTATACACCGGAGCCTCTTCTTTCATTTAATCAAATGTTATTGTTAACTTGTATAGTTCACACTCTTTGGCTCTACCTATCTACAGTAATAGCTCTTTTCACAAAAAGAGTTATCCATACAGTGACGGCATTTAATTATGAAAGTTGGCTAGGTAGCTGACCCTGTTAGTCCGTTCTTTCAAGAAAAGGAGCATAACCTTTTTGCTTCTTATGATACCATTTCCTCCGCTTAATGGATAACCATTTGCTACCAATGGGGAATTGCTTCTTATTTCAAATCTAGATGATTGGATTTGCACCAATGGAAACCATAAATTCCATATACAATATGGGTATATGATAGATCTTCTCTATCTATCCTATTCATTGGTACCGGTCATTGATACTGAAAAAATTGTCTCATTTGTTCGAACTTATGATCTGAACGAGTCGCACATACACCCTAGTACATGTTCCTCGACGCTGAGGACATCCTCTAAGAGCGGGAGATTTTGTAACATTTCTTATTGGCTGTCTTGTGTTTCTAATAAGTTGTTTAATAGTTGGCATGTCGTATGTATATATATGTATATATAGAATAAAATGGGTTGGTTTAGATCGATCTTAACCTGATGATTGATCATCATGAATTATTTCTATTCAATATCAAATCACAGAAAATTTTAATTATGGTTTGAAATAAAATGGATTTATACGAAATCCCCAGTATTTTCATTTTCGACCGCTACAAGATCAACAATGCCATGAGCTTGGGCTTCTGTTGCTGACATAAAAACATCCCTTTCCATATCCTCGGATACAACCCATAAAGGGTTGCCCGTTCTTTGTACATAAACCTTTGTTAGGGTTTCGCGAAGTTTCAGTAGTTCTTCCGCTTCCAGGATAAATTCCCCTGCTTGTGCCTCATAAAAAGAACTAGCAGGTTGGTGAATCATAACCCTGATGATATTGATATAACATCATGAACGGTTCTTCTATCTCGCATGATTGGGCTAAACTAAAGTAGGGGATAAAAAAATAACAAGAAAAAAAAAATCAAATAGAATTGAATAACCGTACAGGCATCTTTTGTTCATTGCATACGGCTCCGCAATGGAATTGACTTTTTCTTCTCTTCTATTCTATCGAAGAAAGAAATAGAATCCATCTAATCCAGATCGTTGAATGATCCATTTACCACCCTTCCTTTCATAGAAGTAAAAAAGAATACTATGATGGTTCTGTTACTTTATATATTTATCTCGTCTGTGATTTAGCAATCCCAAAGTTTCTTTTTGATACGATCAAATAAGTCAAAAATGATCTTTTTTTTTTTCATTTTCGTACTCTTTCTTTCATAGCATAAGTATCAGAAAGAGACTTCTGGTGTGGAAGAAAAACGGTTTGTGACGCTGAAATGTACTCCCGACACATAAGATCAAATCGGAAATAACCTTTATTTCATACTACTATCTCGATACAAAATCTCATGTTATGAAAAAACAATAATGGTTTGTTCATATCGAACCCGAAGTGCCATGCTATTATTACTTATAATTTTCTTTTAAAATCAATGTGGCGAAGGCATAGTCTTCTTTTTTTTTCAATCAAATAAAAACTCATTGGCGCCAAGCGTGAGGGAATGCTAGACGTTTGGTAATTTCTCCTCCGACCAGAATAAAAGATCCCATTGACGCGGCTAATCCCATGCATATCGTATGCACATCAGGTGACACAAATTGCATAGTATCATAAATGGCTATTCCTGGTATTACCCATCCGCCGGGAGAGTTTATAAACAAATAAAGATCCCTAGTACCATCTTCTATACTGAGATATACCATGAGACCAACAAGTTGATTCGAGATCTCGCTATCAACCTGTTGGCCTAAAAAAAGTAATCTTTCTCGATAAAGTCGGTTGATTAGGACAAAATTGCATCCCTTAGGAACCGTACGTGCACCTTTGGATACATACGGTTCAAAAAAAATTGCGAAAAAGAAAAAAAAGAATCAATGTGTCGATTCCAGTTTTATTTCTTTTTTTTTTTTATGTAACAGGTTTTCTTAATGAAAGGTCTTCTATTAAAAAAAACGAGATGAGTTTAGGCTCCCTTCCCTCTAAAAAAAAAAAAGAGATTACTGAACTTATTAAACTAACCTATCATTGATGTATTGTTTCATCGATATTAAAATCACGATGTCATTGTCTTGTTCCTGAATGGGCCCTTTCAATTCTTTTAGGTTCATGGTCTACCCCGGGAAAAGATCTGTCCGAATTCTATTTGCACATATAGGGCAAATGGTCTCAGTACCATTTTTTTGTTATGACTTCTTTTTTTTTGTTAATTTTGTGTCTTGCTTTCCCAAAACTATTTGATGTATTCATCATACTATTCCGTTGGTCGGCAATTTGGGATCACTACTATCACTACTATAGTAATAGTAGGTATAAGAATCATTTATGATACAAGTGGTAATCATACATATATTATATTAACAATTTGTTATCGATTTGGTATTTTCTGAACGGAGCCTGGATACTTTATTTTATCAGTCCAAGTAAACCATAAATTCTTCTAAATTGATAATATTGATCCCCAATATAAAATAAATTGATCTAATTGCACTTCACGCTCCGAATGATTGATTGATGCCTCACTCAATACAATATCTCTTGGGCGAAACAGAGGATATCTCGATCAGGGGAGAGAACGGGTAAATCCCATATGACCCAATATGTCTGACAAGTCGCACTATACGTCAACCCAAACCGCATCTTCCTCTCCAGGACTCCGAAAAGGTACTTTTGGAACACCAATGGGCATTAAATTAAAGAAAAAAATTTAGTACTATACTTCACTTTAATATGGAAACGTAACAATCAATGGTTTATTGTCTTCATCCCTTTTTTCTCTTTATTCTATTTGATACATAGATTGGAAAGTTTATAGAGTAAGACAGAATGAATAAAGAAAAAATTTGAACGAAGAAATCGATCGTTCGAATGATAAACAAGTATCTATCCATTCGTTCCCCAAAAATGGGACCAATCCTCCCATTGCGTATTGGTACTTATCGGGTATAGAATAGATCTGCTTCTCTTTGTTCTTATGAACAAAATTGTTCCGTTATTTTCACGTTATTTTCAATGGAATGGAATAAATATTAATCCTTTCTGATACGGAATCTACTGAAAAGGTTAGGTACATGGTTAGTATATATAGTCTTTTCCAATGCGATAAAATAAAGTGGCATAGTGTCTATTTTTCTTTGATAAAGAGGTATTTCCATGGGTTTACCTTGGTATCGTGTTCATACTGTCGTATTGAATGATCCCGGTCGATTGCTTTCTGTTCATATAATGCATACAGCTCTAGTTTCTGGTTGGGCTGGTTCGATGGCTTTATATGAATTAGCGGTTTTTGATCCCTCTGATCCCGTTCTTGATCCGATGTGGAGACAAGGTATGTTCGTTATACCCTTCATGACTCGTTTAGGAATAACCAATTCGTGGGGCGGTTGGAGTATTTCAGGAGGAACTATAACAAATCCGGGTATTTGGAGTTATGAAGGTGTGGCAGGGGCACACATAGTGTTTTCCGGTTTGTGCTTCTTGGCAGCTATCTGGCATTGGGTATATTGGGACCTAGAAATATTCTGTGATGAACGTACGGGAAAACCTTCTTTGGATTTGCCCAAGATCTTTGGAATTCATTTATTTCTCTCAGGGGTAGCTTGCTTTGGCTTTGGCGCATTTCATGTAACAGGTTTGTATGGTCCTGGAATATGGGTGTCCGATCCTTATGGACTAACTGGAAAAGTACAATCTGTAAATCCAGCGTGGGGCGCGGAAGGTTTTGATCCTTTTGTTCCGGGAGGAATAGCCTCTCATCATATTGCAGCGGGTACATTGGGCATATTAGCAGGCCTATTCCATCTTAGTGTTCGTCCGCCTCAACGTCTATACAAAGGATTACGTATGGGCAATATTGAAACTGTACTTTCCAGTAGTATCGCTGCTGTTTTTTTTGCAGCTTTTGTTGTTGCTGGAACTATGTGGTATGGTTCAGCAACTACCCCAATCGAATTATTTGGTCCTACTCGTTATCAGTGGGATCAGGGATACTTTCAGCAAGAAATATATCGAAGAGTTAGTGCCGGGCTAGCCGAAAATCTTAGTTTATCGGAAGCTTGGTCTAAAATTCCCGAAAAATTAGCTTTTTATGATTATATTGGTAATAATCCGGCAAAGGGGGGATTATTCAGAGCAGGCTCAATGGACAATGGGGATGGAATTGCTGTTGGATGGTTAGGACACCCCGTCTTTAGAGATAAAGAAGGGCGCGAGCTTTTTGTACGTCGTATGCCTACTTTTTTTGAAACATTTCCGGTAGTTTTGGTAGATGAAGACGGAATTGTGAGAGCTGATGTTCCTTTTAGAAGGGCAGAATCAAAGTATAGTGTTGAACAAGTAGGTGTTACTGTTGAGTTCTATGGTGGCGAACTTAATGGAGTAAGTTATTCTGATCCTGCTACTGTGAAAAAATATGCTAGACGTGCCCAATTAGGTGAAATTTTTGAATTAGATCGGGCTACTTTGAAATCCGATGGTGTTTTTCGTAGCAGTCCAAGGGGTTGGTTCACTTTTGGGCATGCTACGTTTGCTTTGCTCTTCTTTTTCGGACACATTTGGCATGGCGCTAGAACCTTGTTCAGAGATGTTTTTGCTGGTATTGATCCAGATTTGGATGCTCAAGTGGAATTTGGAACATTCCAAAAACTTGGAGATCCAACTACAAGGAGACAAGTAGTCTGATACGACATTGTTGTGGTATCTTTCGCCTCTATTTTTTTTTATTTGACATTGGGTATCAGAGAAATCTTGACTTGAATCACCATCTTTTCTTTTACTTTTTTTCTTTCTTTATATGATATGGTAAATGATCCCAAATGAATAGGTGTGGAAGCTATAATTGTAAACCACGATCGAATCCATGGAAGCATTGGTTTATACATTCCTTTTAGTCTCGACTTTAGGGATAATTTTTTTCGCTATCTTTTTTCGAGAACCACCTAAGGTTCCAACTAAAAAAATGAAATAACCTTTCGAAATAATTTAATTGAAGTAATGAGCCTCCCATATTGGGAGGCTCATTACTTCAACTAGTCCCCGTGTTCTTCGAATGGATCTCTTAGTTGTTGAGAGGGTTGCCCAAAAGCGGTATATAAGGCGTACCCAGTAAAGCTTACAAGTAAACCAGATATGGAGATGGCGACTAGGGTTGCTGTTTCCATTTTTAGATAATTTCAAGATCACAATGGATCTACGATAAGATCGTTTATTTACAACTACAACGGAATAGTATACAAAGTCAACAGATCTCAACCAATCATTAAATAGGATTTATGGCTACACAAACCGTTGAGGATAGTTCTAGATCTGGGCCAAGACGAACTACTGTAGGGGATTTATTGAAACCATTGAATTCGGAATATGGTAAAGTAGCTCCGGGATGGGGGACTACACCACTTATGGGGGTCGCAATGGCTCTATTTGCGATATTCCTATCTATTATTTTGGAAATTTATAATTCTTCCGTTTTACTGGATGGAATTTCAATGAGTTAGGTTTATAAGAACTATGAAGTCCTAGTCTTTCAATCAAAGAAAAAATTACTTTAGACTTGGATTTCTAGACCATTCTATTCTGGTAGTTCGACCGTGGAATTTATTTTTTTCGGTATTTCCGGAATATGAGTGTGTGACTTGTTATAATTGATCCTATTGATAATACATAGAATGGACCTGTTATCTCTATCAAGATGATTCTACCTCGTCGGATATTTATTCTAGTATCTGGAGCACGGAATATATAGAATAGATCAAGAAAAGAAATATTTGAACTATGATTCATACCTACTATGTATTCAGACCTCGCAACCGGACTCAAAAAAAATTCAAATAGGTATTTCCTAAATCAAACGAATTTTATTCCTTCAGATTTATTTTGACCGAAGGATAACTCTTTCTCTAGATTTTGTTGAGTCATTACATCCATTCATTCAATAAGTGATCATCAAAGGTTCTTACTCAGAGAACCTTTGAGTTTAGCTTGAGGCTAAATCATCGTGGTTCTAGTATGAATCTGAGGTTTCAATTGATTCATAGGGTCTCAACAAGAGAATTCCTATCAATAGTAAAACAAGAGTAAATCCGCAAATCAAATAACAAATAAAAAATAGGGAAGAGAAGATTCAAGAGGCCTGTAACGATCAACATAAAGAAAGACAGATGAGCCAACTTGATATTTTTTGGCATTATCATCACAAAGAAGAGATTCCGGATTTTTGTTACTTCGTATCTTCGAGGCAAATCGAATCAAGTGGTTAATGAAGTTTTTAACTTTCTATTATATATCCGTTGAAATCAGTATTTGTGTGTTTCCGCTTGAGCCGTACGAGATGAAATTCTCATATACGGTTCTCAGAGGGGGAGTTCCATTGGGTTACCTATCTCAATAAAGTATATGATTGGTTTGAGGAACGTCTTGAGATTCAGGCGATTGCAGATGATATAACTAGTAAATATGTTCCTCCTCATGTCAACATATTTTATTGTTTAGGGGGGATCACACTTACTTGTTTTCTAGTACAAGTAGCTACGGGTTTTGCTATGACT